CTCGTGGTATTCACGTAAGGTGACATATATTTTATTCTATTTCTATCTTATTCGATTTATTTAAGTAAAAAAGAGTGAATAAGACAAAATTATTGAATTATTTAAATGAAAAAAGAAAAGAAAAAAGCTAGATTTCTATTCTAACTAGAATTCGAAAAATATCATTGAGTCCAATTCGAAAAAGTTTATGCTAACTCGGGTCGGGGTTGACATAGACATATAAGTCATGTTATACTGTTAAATGAACATCTTTTTTTTGGCTATGATGGTCAAATCGAGCTAAACTAAAAACTAAAAGGAGTCTCATAAGATGACATTCTTCTACTTTCTTTTCTTATTTACTCTTGTTTATTCGAAATTGTAATGTAATAATATAGACACATTTCTTTATTTCATTACTTCTCTTTTTGACGATCTTTAACTCAGAATTGATCACAAGAGTGCCTTTGGTACACACACCACTCAATCAATAGAACATTTCTATTAAATAACAATGGCAGTTCCAAAAAAACGTACTTCTCTTTCCAAAAAAAAGATTCGTAAAAATCTTTGGAGAAAAGAAAATGCATATAGTGAAGCAAGAAAAGCGATTTCTTTCTCAAAATCCATTTCAAAAAAGATCGATCTAATCGTGAAAAATTGGTTAAGTTAACAAGAAGGAGGCAAATCCAAAATATTCTATAAAAAACTATAAAATCCAAAATATTCTATAAAAAACTATAAAATCCAAAATATTCTATAAAAAACTATAAAATCCAAAATATTCTATAAAAAACTATATAAAATATAAAAGAAAACTATAGAAAAGAAAAAAAGAAAATCAAAGTCTTTCAGATCTTTTAAAAAGAGAAATCAAAAAAAGATCAATAAAGGAAGCAACTCTTATCTTATTCTATTTCTATGAGAGAATAGAACTTCAGGACTTGACTGTCTTGTTGAATCTTGGTATATTCATTATATAGAAATCAAACTTCCAATTGACTTTGGTCAATTTTTGGAAGTCAAAAACCATAATTTTTATAAGGAGGTACTCATTATGTCTCCAGAAACGATTCACTTCCTTGCGGTGGTAGTCATGTATGGCTACCTATTTTTTATTGCCTAACGGTTGAAAAAGAAGATCTTTGTTGACAATTAAGAAAGAAAAAGATCTCAACTATTTTCTATTTATTTCTACAAGATATTTAGAAGATATCCAGACCAGAATTACTTACATTTTAAGCCGTCAAAAGCATCTCAGAAACCCACCAAAGCACGGAAGCCAGGTCAGAAAAAGGATTCCTATTCGAAGAGTGCATAACTGCATGGATAAGCTCACACTAACCCGTCAATTTGGGATCGATGAAGGAGGTATGGGGATTGATTCATGAAATGCAGAAATGCATATATAACAGAGAGAGTTTTCCGTTTATTTTTATTTTCTCCATTTTTCATTTTTATTTTCTCCTATGTCAGATGTAATCTAGATCCTCATCATATATGTTTTATCCTATGATCTTTCTTTTCTTCTTAATTATGATTATGATTGATCGAGAAAGATCTCTTGTTCTTATTATCAGATCGTGGTTGGATCCGCATATGTTTGGTAAAAAGAAAAAAGAAAAAAGAATAACCTTCTGCTTTGAGAAACGGAATTGGTCCAAGTTACCTTACTCTTCTCGGGACGGAGTGGACGAAGGGAGGAGATTCTCGAACGAGGGAAGGGATCCAATGACTTCGAAAAAATTGTTCGAGGACCCCTAGATTCTGTCTAAAGGATCGTCAACAAGGACGTTCCAAATATGGAAAGCCAAAACAAAACAAAAGCAGTTTTTTTAGCTTTTTTAGCCCTTATAAATAAAAATACAAAAATCCTAATATAATATCTAATTCTATTATGATAACAATACCTGGTATCATTCCCGTGGAATTTATCCATCGATTGATTGTGACTTTAGCGGTGATTCACGCACAGTTGAATCGCCATTGTTACTATATGCATCGAAACGAACGAAACATATTAGCTAGCCTACCCCTTCGGGATTTAGCGGAAACGGCCTTACAAGAAGTTCTTCTAATGCGGAGGGTGAAGCGTTTATTGAATAATTCAGAAAACCCGTTGTTTACTATTAGGGGTGTTTCATTCACTATCAAGAACCTCGATTTACCAGATATTCTATTTCGTAATTCTGAACAAAGTATAAAAAGGGTCGTTTTTTGGCAAACTCCTACTTTAGATCAACTGAGGCAGGAAGTGATAGAAAATCCAGCTTCTATTGCAGATAGAGAAGTCATATTTGACTGGATGATTCCTCTATCGGATTATACTTTTTTGATTCCTCCCGACCTATTTACGGGAACTATAACCCAGCAGGTAAGGAGATCGATTGATATTAATTATAGTATAAACCTTTTTAGTCTTCTTGACGAAGCTCAAGAAATTGCTGAAGAAGAAGCTCAAATGCAAAATAGCCTTTATAAACAAACAGGCGAAGAGCTTTTCTCTGAAGCTCTAAAGGGTCGTGTTAATGTAAGGGCTATCATGTTACCTCACAGATGTCAGCTTCGATATAATGTGATCTGTCGTCAAGCTCGCTGGATCCGTATCCGGGTCCCGGCCGACAGGGCTCTTATGACTTCGGAGGCCTTCGGCATGGCTAAATATTGGATAAACAAGTCCCTTCTAGGGTTACCTGCTTCTTTGGGTCCTCGCCTTGAGGAAAGGGTAGCTCCATGGAGACAGAGACTGTTAATCAAAACACAGTCTGCGGTGGAGGTACAAGGAGAAGAAAGGCAGACGTACTTCACCAATGAAAGAAAGTACATAGATAGACAGCAGTTTATTGCCTGTCTGAATCCCACGAGGCCTTTTTATTCTCCACCTCCACCTGCAGGTGACGGGATCTGGTTGACCATCATTGTGCTGATTGGAAGTATTGGGATATTCTTTATTGCTAAGAAAATTGGGAGATTTCTTTCGGGAATTTATCGTGGCTTTCGAACGAACTCAAATAGATCAAATATTAATAAATAAATAAGAAATAAATTATTCATCAAGATTGGTTTGGGGAACTCCCAAACCAATCTAAGTGTATTATCTAGTATCGAATAGATAGAAAAATTCCCTATGCCAACTATTAACCAACTTTTTAGAAAGCCAAGAAAGCCAATCAAAAATGTCACGAAATCCCCCGCTCTTGGGGGATGCCCGCAACGACGAGGAAGATGTGCTAGGGTGTATGTGTGACTCGTTCAGATTATAGCTAGAAGAAAAAAAGAAAAGATCTTTCCATTACTTAGGATAAAATCAAAGAACTCTAGACATTCTCTCAAACTAAAAGAATCTCTCATATCCATTTCCTTTTCATTGTATGGTTTCGATTCGTCTAATCAGCTCGATCTAAGATCAGACTGAAGCAATTTCCCATTGGCAGAAGATCTTATCCATTAAGCGGGAGAAGCTCGATTTGAAAAGCAAAAAGAAGCTGCTCACATTCTTGGAAAAACGGACTAAGAGGGTCAGCGAACTCACTAATTTTCCAAATGAGATACCGTTACTGTATAGGTTGATCTCGTTGTGAAAGACCTCTTATTGGATAATTCATGGGTAGGGCCAAGGAAGTAGAACTGTACAAGTTAGGAATAAGATGGACTATGAAGTAAAGAGCTCCGGTGTATAGAAAGGTCCTCACCGTTTAAGAAATAACCATAGAAACGAAGGAAGCCACTCTTTTTTTAGATTGATCAATCTCTATTTACTACTTTTTTGCTTATCTAGTATCAATCTAATCTCTCTTTCTTTTCAAGGTCAAATGCCTAGAAAAGAAAAAAAAAGAAAAGATCGTGGTCGGGAAGGTTCTAGTAGCAAAAGCCATTGGAATCTTTCTTTTATACATTGGAAAAAGCCAATGAGATCTTTAAATAGGACAATGGCGAGAAAAGGGGGGCTTGACTGTCTTGAGAAATTGTCGTAGGATTTTTCTCTATACCTTTAACTCGAAAAACGAAGTTGAATGAAAGAGTTAAATACCTGCAAACAAATCAAGCAAGAAGAAAAGATTATATATATATACATATTCTATATAATATAATAAATAAAAATAAAATCAAAAAAAGGATATAAAAAGGGTGCTTTGATCGAAATCTTGATTCGACTCATTTCATTATTCTTTGGAGTAGAATACTTCATAAGATTTCGATTCGTTGATCATTTAGTTCAGTTTTCATTTAGCTTTCTTATTAAGAAAAGAAATATATCAAAAAAGGGAGTCTTTATGTCGCGTTACCTAGGGTCTCGTTTAAAAAAAATACGCCGTCTGGGGGCTTTACCGGGACTAACTAAAAAAACTAAAAAAAAAAAAAAGACCGGGGTTGAAAGTTATCGTAGAAAGAAATCGCGTTTCAGAGAAAGATCTAAATATAGTTTTCGTTTAAAAGAAAAACAAAGATTACGTTTTCATTATGGTATTACAGAACGACAATTATTTAAATATTTTCGTATTGCAAGAAAAGCCAAGGGGACAACAGGTCTGGTTTTACTACAATTACTTGAAATGCGTTTGGATAACATCCTTTTTCGCTTGGGTATGGCTCCGACTATTCCTGGAGCCCGCCAATTAGTTAACCATCGACATATTTTAGTTAATGGTCGTATAGTAGATATACCAAGTTATCGTTGCAAACCCCAAGATCTTCTTATGTCGCGAGATGCACAAAAATCGAAAACTCTCATTCAAAATGCTCTTAAATCGTCCTCTCGTAAGATATTGCCAAAACATTTGACTCTTCATCGATTACCTTATAGAGGATTAGTCAATCAAATAATAGATCGTACGGGGGTTGGTTTGAAAATAGATGAAGTGTTAGTCGTAGAATATTATTCCCATAAGACTTAAAAAAAAAAAATAGATTTGGACAATCTTCTTCCTTTTACCGAAGTCAATTTACAATTTACTTAATTTACTTTAGGTTAAAGTTTAAGGGGTTTGATCCGGGTTTTTCTCCCACCCATCTCAGATATTCCGGATTTTATCATTCATGTATTGTACATTGACCGATCTTTTTTCATTCCTTGTCCATCCTAGTGGAAATTGATTTCTATTAAAAGAAAATAAAAAGGAGGAGCTATTTGTTATAAAAATGGAATCTCTTGTTGTTTGAGTTGTTGCGGTCAGGAATGTTGGTGAAATTGATGAAGGTACGGAAAGAGAGGGATTCGAACCCTCGGTAAACAAAAGCCTACATAGCAGTTCCAATGCTACGCCTTGAACCACTCGGCCATCTCTCCTATAAAATCATTATGAACCAGAAAGCAAATAAATAGGCAGTCCTTCTGATTTCCTATTGATATTGAATTTTGGTGTGGATAGATCCGACTAACCTATTCGAACGAACTAAAAAATAGACAATCTTTTCTTTTTTCAAAAGATTTACTTTAACACCTGATGGGTTACAATCAAAAGTATTTTCTGAAAAGCTAAAATAAAGACATATATCTATTCCTATTTGTTTGCGACGAGAAGACTTCCGACCCTTTTTTTCTGATATTATACCGAAGTCAATCAATGAATGATAAGGAATCAATTGATTGATGGGTTTATGCTTTTCGATCATGATCTTTTTTATTACGATTCCATAACAATTTGCAAATTCCTTTCTTGTTTTAAAGTCTTCATAAAAAAATCCCTTACTCGATAGATCTATTACAAATTCGTGAATCATCCCATGTTCGACTGCATAGTGTATACTCACTCTGCATACAATCCAAAAAGGTTATTCTATTTCCATTTCCATCATCAATAATTATTCTAGTCTTTTTCCTTTCTTTTTTGGATCCTAATTCAATCAATTCGACCTAATCTCAAATCCGTAGGAAAGATTCTTCTGGTTGACTGAGATCATAAAAGTTCCCTTCATTTTGATATTACTAAGTTTGGATGAATTCAAATTGGATTCAATTCTTTTCTTTTTTTATGAATCTCCTTCAATGTTATTTCGTCCTCTAGAATTCCTATGTTTGTGGGATTATTTCCCCACGAGGAGGAATGAAAAGAATTATAGAATGGATTGTTGCCTATGTCTAGATCGCGTATAAATGGTAATTTTATGGATAAGACCTTTTCAATTGTAGCCAATATCTTATTACGAATAATTCCAACAACCTCAGGAGCAAAAGAGGCATTTACCTATTACAGAGATGGTGTGATTTGATTTTTTTCTATTGAAAGAAATCTACGCTTATTGAAGGTGAAGTTTTGAAATCGAATAATTCCTTCGGTCGTGTATCCCCGATTGATGCAGCCTCAGATGCTATTCTTCCATTCTAGATTTTAGTATTGAGCGAAAGGTTATACACCTATCTATAGGTTCTTTATTACAGGTCGGTCAATTCTATTCTACTCGTACCAATAGGTGGTGCGGCATAGGGGAAAAAGCACTACACCTAGAAATCAACGACACAAAAGCTTTGTTAAAACTACCTCCTTTCTGTCTATGGATTGGGACTAGAAAGAATGGTTGGGACAACAAGCATCCGTCTCGTTCGTACTTTGGTTACCCGTATAACTATCAAAGACTGTTGAAGTGAAAAATTCCTGGAAATTAGGGGGCGTTGAGGACAAAGAAATTGTTGGAGTTACCTTTTCTATCTAGTACAAAATTAACAAAAGCTCTTGCGCAGGAAGGTTGGCTAGAGATTTCCTGTAAAAATATTAGCCCCACTCAGTTCATAACGAGACTACTAAAAAAATGGAATCAAAAAAGACAAAAGATTGAAATAGTCTCATTATGCATATAAGGGAGGAGCCGTATGAGATAAAAATCTCATGTACGGTTCTGGAACGGAGATTTTTGAATTGAATAACGACCGTAACGGATGTCAGCTCAATCCGAAGGAAATTATGCGGAAGCTTTACAAAATTATTATGAAGCTATGCGACTAGAAAGTGATCCCTATGATCGAAGTTATATACTCTATAACATAGGCCTTATCCACACAAGGAATGGAGAACATAGAAAAGCTTTAGAATTTTATTTTAGGGCACTAGAACGAAACCCATTCTTACCACAAGCGTTTAATAATATGGCTGTGATCTGCCATTACGTGCGACTATCTCCACTATAGAAAGAAAGAGAAGAAAGGAAAGAAAGACCTTCCTAATGAAATACTAAAAAGCAACTAGGCTCTCTACATATATAGATCGTTCAAAATAACGATTTTTATGAGCTGTAGAAAAAGACACTTCTCGAAATATGAAGAAAAAAGATATGCCTAGATCCTTTATTCTATGGATAAAAATCTAATTGATAGAGCGGAAGCGCCGTAAAGATCAATTAATGAGGTTTTGGCCCAATCCATTACCATTAAGAACTGCTTACTTATGCCATACATACTATCAGACAGATAAAAGTCAGGAATCCACTTATGTAATAGAGCCGATCCCCTACGGTCTTGAGCAGCGGTGTAGGATCAGATCCCAAGGATAGTAAGTCTTTTCCTTCTTAGGAAGGAAAGACTTTTTC